CAAATCTAAATTATTATTACGAGAAATTCTCGTAATAATAATTTAGATTCATAGAGCAAGGATAAAAAATTACGCTAAAAAGAGTACTTGATGCTGATATGAATTATAGGATTAACTAAGGTCATCGGTCTAATGAAATAAAAACTCTTGAATTTCGTTAGTTTCTTTCAACGCATTAACTACTTCATTATGGGATTGATTGTTTTCCATTTCAATCAAAACGATTTCTTAGTAAACGTTAGAATATTATAGATCTAAAATGAACTTTTTTTATCGGGAAAGGGTAAAAAACGACTGAGATATTTTTTTATCAAACCACGTATCCTTTAACAGATTTATTAGTAATCTCATTCGAATTTGAAAATTGAATTTAGGTGTATTCTTTTCTCGAGTTTGACTAAAAAAAGACTCAAGTTTTTATTCGGGAAAAGTTTACAATCCTTTGAGGTATTTTATTACGTGTAAATAAAGTCTAGAATGACGAAAATCAAGGTCTTTTAGGTTCTTTCTTTATTTTATTAAATTTTATTAAATCATTAAGTTTCATTTCTATGACCTAGCAGATTGAGAGATAAAGAACGAGAACTAAGAGTTCCAAACCAAAAATTTTTGGTTTGACAAATATTGTATGGAATCAAAATTTTATTATTTCGAGTAATTTTTGATCCAATTTAACGGATCTTTCACATATCTATATTTCTTTTTTATAAAGAGAATATTATTTATAGAAAAAATAGATAATCAATAAGAAATAATAATTTGTTTTGAATAATAGATGTCTTTCACATCCAACTATAACAATGATTTTCAAATGGCAGTTCCAAAAAAACGTACTTCTATATCAAAAAAGCGTATTCGTAAAAATATTTGGAAAAGGAAAGGATATTGGGCGGCGTTAAAAGCTTTGTCATTAGGGAAATCTCTTTCTACTGGAAATTCAAAAAGTTTTTTTGTACGACAAACAAATAAGTCCTAAAATATTGGAATAAGCGGAGTGGATTTGACTCAAAAATTTGGCTCAATACTTTTTTAATATGAAATTAACAATTGGCAGTCCCTATTCTAATCAATATGAAATAGACCAGGTTTCCATCTTATAAGATGTCTAAAAAAAAGAATTCTTCTGTTTTCTGAATTCTAAAAAAAAAGAATAAAGAAAAAAATACAAGATTTTTTATTTCTTTGTAGTATATTTTCACTAATATTTTTGTGGTGGGGAGTCTTATTTTCCCCATCGACCTTTACAATAATGAACAATTTTTCTCTTTCTCGGGAAGGGCAGATATAATATTTTTAGTTCAAATTAATGGATTGTTGAAACTAATGGATTACATGGTAAAAAATTTTGGATAACTTTATGACTTCTTAATTTCTAATTTTTTAGAATTTTTAGTAATTACTATATGAAATGGATTTACCATATATCTCCAATTTTGAGCCCAATTAATAAAAGAACTTCATTGTTGAGATATTATGTATAACTAATCTGTCAATGTACAAATAATGTGTCAATTTGAAGTAATCCAAAATAACCTATTTTGGATTCATTGAGAAAATTGATTTTTTGTTTGAAATTTATGAAATCAGATAAACGAGAAATAATGAAGTATCAAAAAAAGTAAAAAATGAAAACAGTTTTTTTATTCTATCGAGAGAATAATCTACTTACAAAAGTTGGATTTTAGATTTAGAATAGGATAAACTACGTCAAAGCCCTAAGATAAATAAACCGGACACCTAATAAATGAAACTAATGAACCTTTCTTTTGAACTCATTTTTTTTTTATCAATTTGAGTGTTGACTAAAAAACTTATTTGATTGAATTGACTTGTTCAATATCGACGATTGAATATAAATAGGCTATTATTAGTTCGAGTAAGCCGCTATGGTGAAATCGGTAGACACGCTGCTCTTAGGAAGCAGTGCTAGAGCATCTCGGTTCGAGTCCGAGTGGCGGCATGACATCTTCTAAAAGATATCCAATAGATCCTATAATAAAAATAAATTAAATTCCCGATTTCTAATTCTTAATTAATATTAATTTAGGGGATTCCCTCCCTTTTTTTCATTTTTATGATATTTTCAACTTTAGAGCATATATTCACTCATATTTCCTTTTCGATTGTTTCAATTATAATTATAATTCATTTGATAACCTTATTGGGCAATGAAATCATAAAACCATATGATTCGTCAGAAAAGGGGATGATAGTTACTTTTTTATGTCTAACAGGATTATTAATCACTCGTTGGATTTATTCGGGCCATTTCCCACTAAGTGATTTATATGAATCATTAATCTTTCTTTCATGGAGTTTCTCCCTTATTCATATAGTCCCTTATTTCAAAATAAGAAAAAATTATTTAACCGAAATAACTGCCTCAAGTACTATTTTTACCCAGGGCTTTGCTACTTCGGGTCTTTTAACTGAAATACGTAAACCCACAATATTAGTACCTGCTCTACAATCGGAGTGGTTAATAATGCACGTAAGTATG